TTGGGAAAAGAAAAAAAAAAGAGAGATTGTTGGAACAATTCATATTCGTGATGCAAATGTTGTTACATTAGATCCTCCCAAGAATTCTTTCCTTATGGAACTACAATACAAAACAAAGATGGGGGATTCTTTAATATGGAAAGAATATAGAACCTAAAAGGTTAATAGAAGTTGCTCTTCTTTGAATCGAGTTGGCCCGAAATCAAATTCAAATAAAAAGAAAATGAAAATATTCAATAATTTGATATTTTTTGAAAAAGGCAAGGTTTTCTTTTATTTCTTTAGTGTCCGTCTATAATGACTGATGAATCAAGAACTCTCAATTGGAACTAAACGAATTCTTTAAATTAGTTTTTTTTTACCGTCGTATCTGGATTGAGACTTAGGTAAATGTTTTCTTCATATATGTAGTAAAAAAACATATCTAATTTCATGCTTTCATGCCTATTCTAACTAGTTATTTTGGTTTTTTACTGGCTGCTTCAACTATAACCCCAGCTCTCTTTATTGGTTTGAACAAGATACGACTTATTTGAAATGAATTAAATTCAAGAAACAGAAAAAATTTACAAAAATCAAAGCCTCTGCAGAATATTTCATTTAAGGTATTCTATGGTTCCTTCCCGCGTAAATTGCCAATTTCTGGTCATTGAGATTCACGGATAATTCAGATTAATATTTAGGAATAGATCTTACCTCTATTTTTCTTCCCTAAAACAAATAAAAATGATTGAAGTTTTTCTATTTGGAATCGTCTTAGGTCTAATTCCTATTACTTTAACAGGTTTATTTGTAACTGCCTATTTACAATACAGACGCGGTGATCAGTTGGACCTTTGATTGAGTAACATCTCTTTTTTTGATTGACCTCCTCCTTGTAGGAGGTCAATTTTCAGTTGTAATTCTACTTTGTTTTGTGAAATTATTTCGTTGTAATTCAACATAACATAAACGGAATCACGCTCTGTAGGATTTGAACCTACGACATCGGGTTTTGGAGACCCGCGTTCTACCGAACTGAACTAAGAGCGCTTTCTTATATCCTATACCAGTAGATACAATTGTCAAGAAAAGGATCTTTTTACCCCCGGGGTGGTTTATTGTGTACATATAGTATGTAAAAATGAAAAATTATGTCCAAAGATTCCCGATCTTATTCAAGAAATACCTCATAACTGTCGATAGGAGAAAGAATAGGTAGGGATGACAGGATTTGAACCCGTGACATTTTGTACCCAAAACAAACGCGCTACCAAGCTGCGCTACATCCCTTTTTAAAATTGTTGTACAGTATTATCATTTTATAAGATACATGTCTTTTTTCCACATCCTTATTCTTTGCTCTATCTATATAGGTAGAGAATGTTCTTGTCATCTTTTTTTAGGGGGCGGCAAAATCTAATCTGTTGGGTTATTGTACATATGCATTTTAGTTAGTAATTCCTAATTTAATTTCAAGCAAAAACAAATGATCTTGAACTCAAAGATCGGGTTATCTATTATCTATGTATTAAAGTATTAGAATATCGAACTAGGACTAGATATGTATTACAATATACTACAATATACAATACAAAGAAAGAATAAAAAAAAAAATAGAAAAGAAAATAAGAAGGAGGATTTTCAATGCGAGATATAAAAACATATCTCTCAACGGCACCTGTGCTAACCACTCTATGGTTTGGGTCTTTAGCAGGTCTATTGATAGAAATTAATCGTTTATTTCCAGATGCCTTGTCATTTCCCTTTTTTTAATCCTGATTAAATTCTTTTATTGATCTGTGAAGAAATGAAGAAGATTTGAGATACAATTCTACGTCACATAGATACAATTTCGCTCCCTTTTTCTTTCCTTTCCTAAAAAAAAAAAAAAAAAATAAAGAGAAAGAGTGTGTCGAACCTCAGTCAAAATACAGTGAATCTACGATAGAATTTGGGGAAAAAGAAGTGTAAATGTGGATCCAGTCTAGGGACAAGTTTTACAAAATTCTAACATATACAGAAGAAAATACTTAGATTAGGATAGGAATAATTCCTAGTTAGAAAAAATTGTATTAATTAATTATTATGATATTCTTAATATCCTTCTAGTAAGGAAATAGTTATACTAATTCATAGTAATTCTATTTTAGATTAGATTACTTTGAAGTCATTCGAATTCTAATAATTTGAAAAATAAAATATTTATGAATTCCATTTCTAGTTAGTAACTTTTATTAATAAATAGATAGAATCTAGATTCTATTTTTATTTTCTTTGGTTCGGGTCAAAAGAAAATGAAGAGAGTTATAAAGTGAAGTCGATCCAAAATAAAAAGGAGGTTTATGGATAAGGGTAAAGATATCAGAATTATAGTGATTTTGGAATGTACCTGTTGTGTTCAACAGGGTGTTAATAAAGAATCGCCGGGCATTTCTAGATATATAACTCAAAAGAATCGACACAATACACCCAATCGGTTAGAATTGAGAAAATTTTGTCAATATTGTAAAAAGTATACGATTCATAGGGAAATAAAGAAATAGATAGAATGTCATGCGTGTGTGATTTTTCCAAGTAGCGGGAAGAGTAAGAACTTTACATCTTAACATATATAATACAAACCAAATTCTATTTTGGTCGAATATGAAATGAATAAGAAAAGAATAGAATTCTATTCTATTATCTAGATTATTTTATATATAAGGAATAAACAAGGGATAAGCAAACTATGGATAAATCCAAACAACCTTTTCGTACATCCAAGCGATCTTTTCGTAGGCGTTTACCCCCCATCGGATCGGGGGATCGAATCGATTATAGAAACATGAGTTTAATTAGTCGATTTCTGAGTGAACAAGGAAAAATATTATCTAGACGGGCGAATAGGTTGACCTTGAAACAACAACGATTAATTACTCTCGCTATAAAACAAGCTCGTATTTTATCTTCGTTACCTTTTCGTAATAATGAGAAACAATTGGAGAGAGTGGAGTCGATCCCTAGAACCAAAAAGAAATAGATATACTCTTCAAAACTCCAATTGGAACTTAAGCTTAATGTTTTGCTCGGAAAAACTCGAATCCAGATTTGATTCTTTTATTATAAAAAAGGAAAAATGGGAAAGAAATCTTTCTTCTTGAAAGATGTTCGTTTATTCCTACTACTCAAATCTTAATTTCTTTTTCTTCTATCTTCCCGGAGTCCATTCTCCGGGAAATCCTTTTTCAATCATTCTTGTTTCCCATATCGTATAATAGATTCTATTAAGATTCCTTTATTTTATTTGTCTTTTCTTTTTGATTGATGGTTTTATTTGAAATAATATCAAAACAATTATTATTTGATAGGGCTATTTGCGCAAGTATTTTACGATTCAGAAGCAATTGTCTCTTGTAAAGATTGTGGATGAATAGGCTATAACTATAGGATAACCTATCCTCACGAGTTACCGCATTTATCCGAGTAATCCACAAACGACGAAAATCTCTCTTTTTCCTGCTCCTATCTTTATGAGAGGAAACCAAAGCTCTCATTCTTTGTTGAGTAATCGTTCGAGTAAGTCTTGAATGAGCCCCTATAAAGGTTGATGCAAATAAACGAATTTTTTTTCGACGTCTCCGAGCTGTATATCCTCGTTTAACTCTGGTCATTGAATCAAATGAAACTTTCTTGAATAACTAATCGATTTCTCGTCTTTCAGTCATCCTTTTCCTCCGGTCGATTAATAACAAAACGGATTCTTCCGATATATAAAATATAAATTCCAATGGCTTTTGCGACTATGACCTTCCCGACCACGATTTTTTCTTTCTTGAAAGTATCTCTCCTGGAAATAAGAAATTTGACTGCTACTAAATAAAAAAGAATAGTGGATTTCCTCGTTTCTATGGCAACTTATGAAACGGTGAGGTCCTCTCTATACACCGGAGCCTCTTCTTTCATTTCATCGAATCTTATGGTGAACTTGTATAGTTCACACTTTTAGGCTCTAACCATCCATTTTTCATTTAGAATTTTTTTTTTTTCAATTCTAATTAGAAATTAATAGTCCTTTTCACAAAAAAACTATCAATACAGTGACGGCATTTAATTCTGAAAGTTGGCTTAGGGTAACTGACCCTATTAGTCCGTTTTTTCAAGAATAGGAGCATAACCTTTTTCCTCCGCTTAATGGATAACTATTTGTTACCAATGGAGAATTCTTTTTCATCTCAAACGGAGTGATTGGATTTGCACCAATAGAAACCATAAATTCATAACATAATTAGGTAGATGATAGATCTTCATTTTTAGAGAATAGTCGATTTTTAGAGAATAGTCGATTAAATGACCGTCTTCCACTCTATCTATCCTAATTCATTAAATAGTAGTCGTTGATACTGGAAGAAAAAATCTTTGCATTTCTTCAAACTCATGATCTGAACTGAACGAGTCGCACATACACCCTAGTACATGTTCCTCGACGCTGAGGACATCCTCGAAGAGCGGGAGATTTCGTAACATTTTTTATTGGCTGTCTTGCGTTTCTAATAAGTTGTTTAATGGTTGGCATGGCATGTCTATCGAATATCATTCGAGATATAATAGAGCAGGTTGGCTTAGATCGATCTTAACCTGATGGTTGATAATTAGGAATGATTTCTATTCACACGGAAATCTCAAAATTTTAAAAGGAATTTGTATATTTATAAGGAATCCCCAGTATTTTCTTTTTCGACCGCTACAAGATCAACGATGCCATGAGCTTGGGCTTCTGTTGCTGACATAAAAACATCCCTTTCCATATCTTCGGATATAACCCATAAAGGTTTACCCGTTCTTTGTACATAAACTCTTGTGAGAGTTTCGCGAAGCTTCAATATTTCTTCTGCTTCCAGGATAAATTCCCCTGCTTGTGCCTCGTAACGAGAACTAGCAGGTTGGTGAATCATAACCCTGATTATATTGATATAACATCATGAATGGTTCTTCTATCTATATATCGCACGATTGGGTTGGGTTAAAGCAAGGAGGGGGAATCAAAATAACAATAAAAAGATAATTAAACAACCGTACGGGCATCTTTTGTACATTGCATACGGCTCTGCAATGGAATTTATTTTTCATGATAGAATAAATTCTATCGAAAAGAATAAATAGAACCTATCCGATCCAAATTGGTAAATGATCCATTTACCACCCTTCCTTTCGTAGTAGTAAAAAAGATACTATGATGGTTCTGTTGCTTTATATTTATATATTTATCTCGTCTGTGGTTTAGCAATCCCAAAGTTTCTTTTTGATACGATCCAAGAAGGATAAAATGATCTTTTTCCATTTTTTTGACTCTTTCTCTCATGACATAAAAATAAGAAAGATACTTCTGGTGTGGAAGAATAATGGTTTGTGACGCTGAAATTGACTCTTGCTTGACACATAAATCAAATTGGGAATAACTTCTTTCATACTACTATCTCGATACAAAATCTCATGTTAGATAGAAAAAAAGAAGGATTTGTTTGTTCATATCGAACTCGAAGTGCCATGCTATTATTACTTATTCTTTATTTGATTCATATTAGATACAGCGAAGGCATAGTATTCTTTTTTTCTCAAATAAAAAAACTCATTGGCGCCAAGCGTGAGGGAATGCTAGACGTTTGGTAATTTCTCCTCCGACCAGAATGAAAGATCCCATTGAAGCGGCTAATCCCAGACATATTGTATGTACAGCCGGTAATACAAATTGCATAGTATCATAAATGGCTATTCCTGGTATTACCCATCCGCCTGGAGAATTTATAAACAAATAAAGATCCCTAGTATTATCTTCTATGCTGAGATATACCATGAGACCAACAATTTGATTTGCGACCTCACTATCAACCTCTTGGCCTAAAAAAATTAATCTTTCTCGATGAAGTCGGTTGATTAGGGCAAAATTGTATCCCTGAGGAACCGTACGTGCACCTTTGGATGCATACGGTTCGAAATAATTGTGAAAAAAAAATCAATGTGTTGATTCCAGTCCTATTTCTTTTTTTTTTTTTTACATGAGTTTTGTTTTGCTTTCCTTCCCTATATTCTCTAAATGGAGAATATCAAAAAGAATTTTATGAACTTATTGAACTAACTTCTCATTGATGTATTGTTTCATCGAAATTCAAATAACGATGTAATTTTCTTGTTCCTGAATGGGCCCTTTCAATTCTTTTAGGTTCTTTTTCTACTCCGGGGGAAGATTTGCCCGAATTCCATTTGCGCATATAGGTCAAATGATTCCAGTACCACTTCTTTTTTTGTTTTTTTTTTTTTTCTTTTTCAATTGTTTCATATCTTTCCCCAAGATATTCAATAGACTACTCCATTGGTAGGCAGTTTGAGATTAGACTTATAGTAAGTTATATCATATTCATATTCTATTTCATTACTAATTAAGTTCATAATTTAGTAATAATTTAATTAAATTTCTCTTTCATTTTGAGATTCTTTAGAGAATATTTCTTATTTATATTGAATTACTATATTTACAATTTACACTCCCATTCTATTACTTTTGATTTCCTATTTGGTATTCTCTGAACGGAGCCTGGATACTTTATTTTATCAGTCCAAGTAAACCATCAATTATTCTAATTGATAATATAGATCCCCAATAAGAATTATTGTGCTTCACGCGCCGAATTATTGATGGTTCAATCAATACAATCTTGAATTGATTGGATTGGGCGAAACAGAGAATATTCGATCGGGGGAGATAACGGGTAAATACCATATGACCTATATGTCTGACAAGTCGCACTATACGTCAACCCAACCTGCATCTTCCTCTCCAGGACTCCGAAAAGGTACTTTTGGAACACCAATGGGCATTAAGATAAATAAAAAATGAAGTACTATACTTTAACTTTAATATGGAAACGTGACAATGGTTTTATTGTCTTCATCATATTTTTTTCTTTCTATATCATATTTTTATAATTTTTATATCTTAATATATCTTCTATATATTTTTCTATTGAGAATCTTATATCTATATTAGATTATTAGATTCCTATATATTATCTTAGAATTTAGAATACTTAGATCTTAAGTATATAGATAGGACTGGAAGGTTTATAGAGGAAGACAGAATGAATAAAGAAAAATTGTAAGGAACGGGATCGATCGGATCAGGCAATTGTTCGAATGATTTCAAATTCGAAAAAAAAAAAGTATCTATGCATCATTTTTGCCTCAAAATCCTCCCATTGCGTATTGGTACTTATCGGGTATAGAATAAGATCTGTTTCTCTTTGTTCTTCTAAATAGAAAGAAAATAGTTAAATAGAAATAGTGAGAATTGTTCCCTTCTCTTTCTATTTCTTTCTATTCTATTTCATTAAATTCATTAAAACTAAAAGAAGGGAATAAAAAGAGATATCAATCCTTTCCTATAAAAAAAATCTACCGAACAGGTGAAATACACGATCTAGTCTTTTCCAATGCGATAAAGTTACATAATGTCTATTTCTTGTTCAGAAAGGAAAGGGGTATTTA